ACATCGAAGTACTGAAAAAACTCATATAAGCAAAAAATCTCAAGTATCCTTGATCGTGAGCCATATAATTATCACTATAAATAAGAACCATAATTCCAACAGTAGTGATTAACATTGACATAATAGAAGTAAGTGGATCGATCAAGTAGCCGAATTCTAAAGAAAAATCATTATCGAGGGTCCAAGACCATACATATTGATAGATAGAACTACTTTTTATTTGCTGAATAGACAGATTAGTTGAAAAAATCATGACTATACTTAACAATAAAATACTCGAAAAAGCCCACATACGACGGAGATTTTTTGTTGCTGTCGGAAAAAGAAGAAGTCCCACTCCTATTAACATAGGAACTGGAAGTGGAAGGAAAGGTATGATCCACGCATATTGATATGTCTGTTCCATAAAAAAAGTTTTTTAATTCTTAATTAATATTAATTGTTTCCGATTCACCGGATCTTACCTCTTTTTGAAAGGAGTCAATAAAAAAATAAAGATATGCACTAACTTAATAACTTAAATAGAAATAGAATTTTTGAATTTTTATTTCTTTTTATACTTATTCTTTAGAAGTTTCTGCTAAATACTTCAAATATTCAAATCAAGAAGTTACAATTGGTCAAATCATATGAAAAAAGCAGATTAATTACTAGTCTCCTTCGAACTTTCAAATTCAAGTTAAATTAGGCATATTTTTCGCGAATTTGACAAGTTACTAAAAAAAAAAGAATATTCTTTTTTTTTAGTAATCAAAATAGTTTATGCTATTTTCCCATATCTTTCACGCATCTTATGTATTCTTTTTGATTTTAGAATCAAAAATATTATCTAGAAAAGAAATACATAATGAATTGGCAAAGCGCAAATTTCTTTTGAACAATAGATGTCTTTCACATCCAGCTATACCAATGAGTAATCTCTTAATTTTTATTTAAATGGCAGTTCCAAAAAAACGTACTTCTGCATCAAAAAAGCGTATTCGTAAAAATTTTTGGAAAAAGAAAGGGTATTGGGCAGCGTTAAAAGCGTTTTCCTTAGGGAAATCTATTTCTACCGGGAATTCCAAAAGTTTTTTTGTGCAACAAACAAATAAAATAAGTAATAAAACATAACATGTTACAATAATCTGAATCGGTTTGACTCAAAAATTGACTCATTTCGTTTCGAAAATAAAATTCCCGCCTTCCATTCCCTGTTGAATTAATCAATAGGAAATGGAATTTGTTTCGCTCTTAGAATTAGAATAAGGATTTTTCTCTTTACCGTACTGAATTCAAAAAAAAAAAAAGAATCCTTTTTTTTTGACAAAAAAACATAAGATACGTAATTGTCTTTTTAGTATATTTTCTCATTTCCAAGGTGGGGAGTATTATTTTCCCCATCAGCCTGTTTCTTACAATAATATAAGCAATAATATAAGAATATAAGGTTTTCTTTTTTCTCTAGATCCACGTTTTCTCTATAGAAAGGCGAGTAAAAAATCAAAATCATTGAAACTAATTGATTAAAATTCTAAACCTTTTTGTGCAACTTTCTTCTTTTTGGATTTTCTATGAATTCCTATATAGATTCCCGTATATTTATTGCCATCAATCCACTCAAAAACACTTAACAAATTTTTTTGGATAAATATGTGTCAATTTTTACTGATCCAAAATTTTTTTGTTCATTGATAAAATGGATTTTTTGGTTTCGATGTTTGAAATCAAATAAATCAAAAACAGTTCATTAAAACAAAACAAAAATGTTTTTTTTGGGGGGGGTTCTATCCCTTAATTCATAGTTGGACTATCTAGTTTTCCAAGAGTTCAAGTCGAGGAGAGTCTAAAATACACACTAAAACTAAGAGCCTAAATTCAAATAATGAACCTTCAAATACCTATTTGAACGAATTTTTATTCATCAATTTGAATCTTTCCTAAAAAATATTGCAACAATTTAATTCTTAAATCTAGACGATTGCTTATTCATAGGGTATTATGAATTCAAGACAAGCCGCTATGGTGAAATTGGTAGACACGCTGCTCTTAGGAAGCAGTGCTAGAGCATCTCGGTTCGAGTCCGAGTGGCGGCATGTCATCTCCTAAAAAAAGTAAATAGATCCTATAATGAATTCAATTTCCGATTTCCTTTTTATAATTATAGGACTCCTTAAAAAAAAAATTATGATATTTTCAACTTTAGAGCATATATTAACTCATATTTCTTTTTCGATTGTTTCAATTGTAATTACAATTCATTTCATAACTTTTTTAGTCGATGAAATCGTAAAACTATATGATTCATCCGAAAAGGGGATGATAATGACTTTTTCCTGTATAACAGGATTATTAGTTACTCGTTGGGTTTATTCGGGACATTTTCCACTAAGTGATTTATATGAATCATTAATGTTCCTTTCATGGAGTTTTTCCCTGATTCATATAGTCCCGTATTTCAAAAAAAATCAAAATCTTCTAAGCACAATAATTGGACCAAGTGCTATTTTTACCCAGGGCT